GGTCATTTTTACTGATAACAAGCAAGATACCGACCCTAATACAACGAATACCGAAATTTCGGATCAAACAGACGAACTAGCTTTGATACGTTATTCACAACAATCTGATTTTCGACGAGGCATAATCAAGGGTTCTATACGTGCTCAAAGGCGTAAAATAGTTATTTGGGAGTTGTTTCAAGCAAATGTGCACTCCCCACTTTTTTTGGACAGGATCAAAAAATACCCCCCTTTTTCTTTTGATATCTTCGAACTAACGAAACCCCTTTTTAGAAATTGGATAAAGGGCGTAGCAGAGGTCCAAATTGGGGAGTATGCAACAGAGCAGACAAAAAGAAAAGAGAAGAAAAGAAAAGAAATAGTACAGATAGAAATAGCAGAAGCCTGGGATACCATTCCCTTTGCACAAGGAATAAGAGGTTACATGTTAATAACTCAATCAATTCTTAGAAAATATTTGATATTGCCTTCGTTGATAATAGCCAAAAATATTGGACGTATGTTATTATTTCAACTTCCAGAATGGTTTGAGGATTTACAGGAATGGAATAGAGAAATGCATGTTAAATGTACCTATAATGGTGTTCAATTATCAGAAACAGAATTTCCGCAAAATTGGGTAACAGACGGTATTCAGATTAAAATTCTATTTCCTTTCCATCTGAAACCTTGGCAGAGATCTAACTCTCCTAGAGATCTAATGAAAAAAAAAAAGCAAAAATCTGATTTTTGTTTTTTGACAGTTTGGGGAATGGAAGCTGAACTTCCTTTTGGTTCTCCTAGAAAGCTCCCCTCATTTTTTGAACCCATTATTAAGGAGCTCAATAAAAAAATTGAAAAATTTAAAAAGAAATATTTTCTAGCTCTAAAGATTTTAAAAAGAAAAACAAAATTACTTCTAAAAGTTTTAAAAGAAATAAAAAAATGGATTATGAAAAATGTTATATTTATAAAAAAACGAATAAAAGAACTTAATACAATTCTATTATTTAGGTTTAGATTAAGAGAAGTATATGAATCGAATAAAACTAAAAAAGAAAAAGATTTTCTGATCAGAAATCAAATAATTGATGAATCGTTTAGTCAGATTCAATCTCCGGCTTGGTTAAAATCTTCACTGACAAAAAAAAAAATGAAAGATCTGACTAATAGAATCAATATAATTCGAAATCAAATAGAAAGAATTACAAAAGAGAAAAAAAAAAAAACTCCATCAATAAATATTAGTCTTAACAAAAGAAGTTATAATCCTAAAAAATTAGAGTCACCAAAAAAAATTTGGCAAATATTAAAAAGAAGAAATGCTCGATTAACCTATAAATTCCATTTTTTTATAAAATTTTTCATTGAAAAAATATACATAGATATTTGTTTATCTATCATTAATATTCCCCTAATCAATACACAACTTTTTCTTGAATCAACAAAAAAAATTATTGATCAATACATTTATGAACCAAATCAAGAAAAAACTAATAAAAAAAATCCAAATACAAGTCGTTTTATTTCGACTATAAAAAAGTCACTTGATATTGTTAGTAAAAAAAATTCACATATTTTTAGTGATTTATCCTGCTTGTCACAAGCATATGTATTTTATAGGTTATCTCAAGCCCAAGTTAGAAGAAGTTTGTATAAATTACAAACTGTTCTTCAATATCAGGGAACATCTTTATTTCTTAAGACTGAAATAAAGGATTCTTTTGGAACACAAGGAATATTTCAGACCGAATTAGGGCATAAAAAACCTCATCATTCGAATGACTGGAAAAAATGGTTAAGAGGACATTATCAATATGATTTATCTCAGATTAGATGGTCTAGATTAATACCACAAAGATGGCGGAATAAAATTAGAATTAATAAACGTTGTATGACTATGACTAAAAAAAAAAAAATTTATAAATGGGAGTCATATGAGAAAGACCAATTAAAATTTTACAGAAAAGAAAATATTTCTGAAGTACATTCATTATTGAATGAAAAAGAAAAATTTCCAAAATACAATAGATATGACCTTTTATCATATAAATCCCTTAATTTTGAAAAAAAAAAGGCCTCTTCTATTTATAGGTATGGATTACGGTTGGAAATAAATAAGAACCAAGAGCTTTTTTACAATTCTACCATACATAAAGACAACTTTTTTAATATCCTGGAGAGTACTCTTATCAATAGTTATCTAGGAAAAGGCAGTTTTTTATATATCGAAAAAAATGCAGATAGAAAATATTTTGATTGGAAAATCTTAAAATTTTATCTTAAAAAAAAAGCTGATCTTGAAACCTGGATACAAATCGATACCAAGATTAACCAAAGTACTAATAATTACCAAATAGTTGATAAATTTGATAAAAAAGATCTTTTTTATCTTACGATTCATCAAGATAAAAAAAAAAATATCAAAAGGGTATTTTTTGATTGGATGGGAATGAATGAAGAAATACTAAATCGTCCAATACCAAATTTGGAACTTTGGTTATTCCCAGAATTTTTACAACTATATAATGTATATAAAATAAAACCGTGGATTATACGAAGCAAATTTCTTTTTTTAAATTCGAATAAAAATGAAAATTTTGGGGCAAGTACGAATAAAAACACCAATGAAAAACAAAAAAGGAATTTTTTGATTCGATGGTATAAAAAAATAAAGAATAAAAATAAAGAAGAACCCGTAGGACAAGGCAATCTTGGACTATCAAACCAACAAAAGGGTATTGAAGAAAATGATGCGGAATCAAACAGTAAAAAGCCTAAAAAGAAAAAACAATACAAAAGTAAAACGGAAGCAGAAATGGATCTCTTCCTGAAACGTTATTTGCTTTTTCAATTGAGATGGGACGATTCTTTGAATCAAAGAATAATCAATAATATCAAGGTATATTGTCTCCTGCTTAGACTGAATAATCCAAGAAAAATTACTATATCCTCGATTCAACGGGGAGAACTCTGTTTGGATATAATATTGATTGAACACAATTTAACTTTTCCAGAATTGATGAAAAAGGGACTTTTTATTATCGAACCCACTCGTCTGTCTGTAAAAAATGATGGACAATTTATTATGTATCAAACCATAGGTATTTCCTTGGTTCATAAAAGTAAATACAAAACAAGTAATCAAAGATACCACGAACAAGGATATATTGATAAGACTCATTTTAATGAGTCCATTTCAGAATATCAAAAAAGAAATAGAGATAAAAATGATTTTTATTTGCTTGTTCCTGAAAATATTTTATCATCTAGACGTCGTAGAGAGTTGAGAATTCTCATTTGTTTCAATTCAAAAAGTGGTAAGGGTGCGGATAGAAATCCAGTATGTTATAACAAGAACTGGACAAAAAATATTAGAGATAAAAATGAATTAATTCAATTCAAGTTTTTTCTTTGGCCTAATTATCGATTAGAAGATTTAGCTTGTATTAATCGTTATTGGTTTAATACCAATAACGGCAGTCGTTTTAATATGTTAAGGATACATATGTATCCGCGGTTAAAAACTTACATTTTTCTTTTACCATAGAAGATATATCAAAGCAAACAGTGCCCCCGTGTTATATTCCAATGATAATAATTAATAATGTATCAATTAGATTTAGTGAATTAACAAAATCTTTAATCTAGTAAATCGGAGGTGAGGTTAAATTTGTTCACTTTTTTGAATTCAAAAATAAAATTAAAATATATGCGTCATACTTCTAAATAAAAATAATTGATAAAATTTGGAATCCATAAATATAAATAAAGAAATTTAGATTATTGTATATATCTATATCGCATTAAAATAAAATGACTAGCATTATTATTACTGATCATTAAAATATATATCTCTAATCTAAAAAGGGGCGGATAAATTTATGGTAAAAAATTCATTCATTTCAATTATTTCTCAAGAAGAAAACAAAGGGTCAGTTGAATTTCAAGTATTCAGTTTTACCAATAAGATACGAAAACTTACTTCTCATTTAGAATTACACAAAAAGGACTATTTATCTCAGAGGGGGTTGCGAAAAATTTTGGGAAAACGTCAACGACTACTGGCTTATTTGTCAAAAAAAAATAAAGTACGTTATAAAGAATTAATTGATCAGTTGGATATTCGAGAAAGAAAAACTCGTTAATTTGCGGAATCTTGGTATTTTTTTCATTCATTTCAATTTTGATAAACTTCCTTTCACTTTCAGCAATTCATGGAAGAATGAATCGATAAAAAACTTATGACTGCGCCAGTTACAAGAAAAGACCTCATGATAGTAAATATGGGTCCTCAGCACCCATCAATGCATGGTGTTCTTCGACTCATCGTTACTCTAGATGGTGAAGATGTTATTGACTGTGAACCAATATTGGGTTATTTACATAGAGGGATGGAGAAAATTGCGGAAAACCGAACAATTATACAATATTTGCCTTATGTAACACGTTGGGATTATTTAGCTACTATGTTCACAGAAGCAATAACTGTGAATGGACCCGAACAGTTAGGAAATATTCAAGTACCTAAAAGAGCTAGCTATATCAGAGTCATTATGTTGGAGTTGAGTCGTATAGCTTCTCATTTGTTATGGCTAGGCCCTTTTATGGCAGATATTGGGGCACAGACCCCCTTCTTCTATATTTTTCGGGAAAGAGAATTAATATATGACCTATTCGAAGCTGCTACTGGTATGCGAATGATGCATAATTATTTTCGTATTGGAGGAGTAACTGCTGATCTACCTTATGGCTGGATAGATAAATGTTTGGATTTTTGCGATTACTTTTTAACAAGGGTTACTGAATATCAAAAGCTTATTACACGGAATCCTATATTTTTAGAACGTGTTGAAGGCGTAGGCATTATTGGTGGAGAAGAAGCAATAAATTGGGGTTTATCAGGACCAATACTACGAGCTTCCGGAATACAATGGGATCTTCGTAAAGTTGATCGCTATGAGTGTTACGACGAATTAGATTGGAAGGTTCAATGGCAAAAAGAGGGGGATTCATTAGCTCGTTATTTAGTACGAATCGGTGAAATGACAGAATCGATAAAAATTATTCAGCAGGCTCTGGAAGGAATCCCAGGGGGTCCCTATGAAAATTTAGAAACCCGGCGTTTTGTTAGAGTAAAAGATCCCGAATGGAATGATTTTGAATATCGATTTATTGGTAAAAAACCTTCTCCGACTTTTGAATTATCGAAACAAGAACTTTATGTGAGAGTCGAAGCCCCAAAAGGAGAATTGGGAATTTTTTTGATAGGAGATCAGACTGTTTTTCCTTGGAGATGGAAAATCCGACCGCCGGGTTTTATCAATTTGCAAATTCTTCCTCATTTAGTTAAAAGAATGAAATTGGCTGATATTATGACAATACTAGGTAGCATAGATATCATTATGGGAGAAGTTGATCGTTGAAATGATAATTGATACAACAGAAATAAAAGCTATCAATTCCTTTTCCAGATTGGAATCCTTAAAAGAACACTACGGAATCATATGGATCCTTGTCTCTATTTTAGCTCTTGTATTAGGAATTATAATTGGCGTACTAGTAATTGTTTGGTTAGAAAGAGAAATTTCTGCGGGGATACAACAACGTATTGGTCCTGAGTATGCCGGACCCTTGGGAATCCTTCAAGCCCTAGCAGATGGTACAAAACTACTTTTCAAAGAGAATATTCTTACATCTAGAGGAGATGCTGGTTTGTTTAGTATTGGACCATCTATAGCAGTCATATCCATTTTACTCAGTTTTTCAGTAATTCCTTTTAGCTATAACCTTGTTCTAACCGATCTTAGTATTGGTGTTTTTTTATGGATTGCTATTTCAAGTATTGCTCCCCTTGGACTTCTTATGTCAGGATATGGATCAAACAATAAATATTCCTTTTTAGGTGGTTTACGGGCTGCTGCCCAATCAATTAGTTATGAAATACCATTAACTCTATGTGTATTATCAATATCTCTACGTGTGATTCGGTGAGCCGTAAAAAATCCCCAAATTTATTTACTTTCTCGGAAGAAAGTTTAATAAATTAAATTTTTCATTTTTTGATTCATCATTTGAATTGATAAATTAAACCAGATAGTTATATGAGTGAAAGAAAACGGCATGTAAATTTGCAGTAAAGTAAAAAAAAAATAAGGGTTTGAATCTCATTTCCTATGTACAAGAATTAAGTAAAAGTAGTAGAGACGGTTTACCCCAAGAATGGTTGATTAGTCATCATGACTTGAAGCGGGTTCAAAAGATCAACCATATGGAGTTTTTAATATCTATTACTATAAATGTATTACCATAATGCAAGGTTGAGCAAAAACGGGTGGATGGTTAGGAAGACCAAGATACACAAAGGATTCGTAATGGAGTTTATAGGAGTTATCCAGGAGGATATTTCTGTACAGAAAGGGAATTTGAGTTGGGACTTTAAATTAGTAGAAATGATAAAGAAGTACTCCCCACGATTCCGATCCAGAGTATGTTCCTATCCACTGATTAAATAAATAACTATCATATCAAGAACGAAGTAATCTTTTACTTTGGTTAAAGTCCCCTTTTCTGAGAAAGAAGAATAGGAACGAAATAAAAGAGAAAGAAAAGAATGGAATTGAAAAAAAAAAAAGAAATCTTTTTTTCCTGGATACATATTTGTATTTAAATAAAAAGATAGATTATAGATTGTTGTCATGATTTATAAACACTAATATCGTGTCTAATTCTTTTTTTTTTTCGTAATCAAAAAATAGGTTGAAATATCTATGTGATATTTTTACAACAAAGTTTTTTATTCAAGGATTTATTAATCAACAAAGAAAAATAAAAATTCTTTAAAGGATAAGATAAATTCAGAAGCACTATTTTATTTATTAAAATATAGCAGACAGAATTCCATTGGTTTAATTCGGAACCTTAGGTAGGGTGTCTATCCTATCTATCAAATATCAAGATTCCAAAATAGCGAAGGTTCTTTAGATTTATTTGTGACCTCTGAGGAGCCGTATGAGGTGAAAATCTCATGTACGGTTCTGAAATAGCGATGGAGCAGTGATGTTATCATCGACTATAATTATCTAACAGTTTAAGTACAGTTGATATAGTTGAAGCGCAATCAAAGTATGGTTTTTGGGGGTGGAATTTGTGGCGTCAACCCATAGGGTTTATCATTTTTCTAATTTCTTCTCTAGCCGAGTGTGAAAGATTACCCTTTGATTTACCAGAAGCAGAAGAAGAGTTAGTAGCAGGCTATCAAACCGAATATTCCGGTATCAAATTTGGTTTATTTTACGTTGCTTCGTATCTTAATTTATTAGTTTCTTCATTATTTGTAACAGTTCTTTACTTGGGGGGTTGGGATTTTTCTATTCCGTATATATTCGTCCCTGGATTTATTTATATAAATAAAGCCGGTAAAGTCTTTGGAACAATAATAGGTATCTTTATTACATTAGCTAAAACTTATTTATTCTTGTTCATTCCTATTGCAACAAGATGGACTTTACCGAGACTTAG